TAAACTATAAAAACGGGTCAAAGTGGATTGTCCCACACTAGCGCTTCCACGCAATAACTCTACCAAAGGCGATCCTATTACAGGAATAGCTTCAGGTACACCTGTCACGATTTTGACTGCCCAATAACCAATTTGGTCCCAAGGTAAGGAATAACCAGTTACACCAAAAGATGCAGTCAATACAGCCAGAACTACACCTGTAACCCAAGTTAATTCGCGGGGTTTTTTAAACCCACCTGTGAGATACACACGAAATACGTGCAAGATCATCATTAGAACCATCATACTTGCTGACCATCGATGAACTGATCGGATTAACCAACCAAAGTTGGCCTCAGTCATTATGTATTGAACAGAGGAAAAAGCCTCTGTAACCGTTGGACGATAATAAAAAGTCATAGCAAAACCTGTAGCTACTTGTACTAAAAAGCAAGTAAGCGTGATCCCCCCCAGACAATAAAATATGTTGACATGAGGAGGAACATATTTACTAGTTATATCATCGGCAATCGCCTGAATCTCGAGACGTTCCTCGAACCAATCATATACTTTATTGAGATAGGTAACCAAGGAACCCCCCCTCTGAGAACCGTATATGAGAATTTCATCTCGTACGGCTCAAGCATAAACACACAAATATCGATTACAACGGCTATGTAATAGAAAGTTCAAAACAAAACTTCTTAGCCGCTTGATTCGATTTGCCCCGAATATACGAAGTAACAAAAATCCGTAATCTATTATTTGTGATGATAATGCCAAAAAATATCAAGTTGGCTCACCCTCACCCGTCTTTCTTTATATTGATCGTTACAGGCCTCTTGAATCATCTCTTCCCTATTTTTTTTATTTGATTTGTTGTTTTTTTGTGCGTAATGCAGATTAACTCTTGTTTTACTATTGATAGGAATTCTATTGTTGAGACCCTATGAATCAATTGAAACCTCAGATTCATACTAGAACCACAATGATTTTTAAAAAGCTAAACTCAAAAGTTCTCTGAGTAAGAACCATTTGATCATCACTTATTCAATGAATGGATGTAATGACTCAACAAAATCTCGAGCAAAATCTAGAGAAAGAGTTGTCCAAAAAAGGAAAAACTGTTTGATTTCGGAAATAGATACCTATTCCAATTTTTTTTTTGAGTCGGGTCGCGAGGTCTGAATAGCGGGTATGAATCATAGTTCAAATATTTCTGATCTTGATATATTCTATATATTCCGTGCTTCAGATACTAGAATAAATATCCGACGAGGTAGAATCATCTTAATAGAGATGTTAATAGAGATGACAGACCTATTTTCTGTATTATACAATAGGATCAATTATAACAAGTCGCACACTCATATCCCGGAAATACCGAAACAAAGAAATTCCACGGCCGAACTACCAGAATGGTCTAGAAATCCGAGTCTTAAGTCATTTTTTTTTGATGGAAAACCCCGGATTTCATAGTTCTTATAAACTTAACTCATTGAAATTCCATCCAGTAAAACGGAAGAATTATAAATTTCCAAAATAATGGATAGGAATATCGTAAATAGCGCCATTGCGACCCCCATAAGTGGTGTAGTCCCCCAGCCCGGAGCTACTTTACCATATTCCGAATTCAATGGTTTCAATAAACCCCCTGCACTAGTTCGTCTTGAACCAGATCTAGAACTACCCTCAACGCTTTGTGTAACCATAAATCTTATTTAATCATTGGTTGAGATCTGTTGACTTTGTATACCATTCTGTTGTAGTTGTAAATAAACGATCTTATCGCAGATCCATTGTGATCCTAAAATTCTCTAAAAATGGAAACAGCAACCCTAGTCGCCATCTCTATATCCGGTTTACTTGTAAGCTTTACTGGGTACGCCTTATATACCGCTTTTGGGCAACCCTCTCAACAATTAAGAGATCCATTCGAAGAACACGGGGACTAGTTGAAGTAATAAGCCTCCCAATATGGGAGGCTCATTACTTCAATTAAGATTGAGATAATGAAAAATCATTTCATTTTTTTAGTCGGAACCTTAGGAGGTTCCCGAAAAAAGATAGCGAAAAAAATTATCCCTAAAGTCGAGACTAATAGGAATGTATAAACCAATGCTTCCATAGATTCAATCGTGGTTTACAATTATAGCTTCCACACCTATTCAGTTGGGAATATAAAGAAAGGGAAAGAGTCAAAGAAAAAATGATGATTTAATTCAAGTTCAAGTCAAGGATACACTATGGCAAAAAAAGAGAGACAAAGATACCAAAGCAATGTTGTCTCAGACTACCTGTCTCCTTGTAGTTGGATCTCCAAGTTTTTGGAATACTCCAAATTCCACTTGAGCATCCAAATCTGGATCAATACCAGCAAAAACATCTCTGAACAAAGTTCTAGCGCCATGCCAAATGTGTCCGAAAAAGAAGAGCAAAGCAAACGAAGCATGCCCAAAAGTGAACCAACCCCTCGGACTACTACGAAAAACACCATCGGATTTCAAAGTAGCCCGGTCTAATTCAAAAATTTCACCTAATTGGGAACGCCTAGCATATTTTTTCACAGTTGCAGGATCACTATAACTGACTCCGTTGAGTTCGCCACCATAGAACTCAACAGTTACACCTACTTGTTCGACACTATATTTTGATTCCGCCCTTCTAAAAGGAACATCGGCTCTCACAATTCCGTCTCCATCTACCAAAACCACTGGAAATGTTTCAAAAAAAGTAGGCATACGACGTACAAAAAGCTCGCGCCCTTCTTTATCTCTAAAGACGGGGTGTCCTAACCACCCAACAGCTATTCCATCGCCGTTGTCCATTGAACCTGCTCTGAATAATCCCCCTTTTGCCGGATTATTACCAATGTAATCATAAAAAGCTAATTTTTCGGGAATTTTAGACCAAGCTTCCGATAAACTCAAATTTTCGGCTAGTCCGGCGCTAACTCTTCGATATATTTCTTGCTGGAAGTATCCCTGATCCCACTGATAACGAGTGGGACCAAATAATTCGATTGGAGTAGTTGCTGAACCATACCACATAGTTCCAGCAACAACGAAAGCTGCAAAAAAAACAGCAGCGATACTACTGGAAAGTACAGTTTCAATATTGCCCATACGTAATCCTTTGTATAGGCGTTGAGGCGGCCGGACACTAAGATGGAATAAGCCCGCTAATATGCCCAATGTACCCGCTGCAATATGATGAGAGGCTATTCCCCCGGGAACAAAAGGATCAAACCCTTCTGCACCCCACGCCGGATTTACAGATTGTACTTTTCCTGTTAGCCCATAAGGGTCGGACACCCATATTCCAGGACCATACAAGCCTGTTACATGAAATGCGCCAAAACCAAAGCAAGCCAACCCTGATAGAAATAAATGAATTCCAAAGATCTTGGGCAAATCTAAAGAAGGTTTTCCTGTACGTTCATCACAGAATATTTCTAGGTCCCAATACACCCAATGCCAGATAGCTGCTAAGAAGCACAAGCCAGAAAACACAATATGTGCCCCTGCGACACCTTCATAACTCCAAATACCTGGGTTTGTTACAGTTCCTCCTGAAATACTCCAACCACTCCACGAATTGGTTATCCCTAAACGGGTCATGAAGGGTATAACGAACATACCTTGTCTCCACATTGGATCAAGAACGGGATCAGAGGGATCAAAAACCGCTAATTCGTATAGAGTCATCGAACCGGCCCAACCAGAAACTAGAGCTGTATGCATTATATGGACAGCAAGCAATCGACCGGGATCATTCAATACAACAGTATGAACACGATACCAAGGTAAACCCATGAAAATACCCCTTTGAAAAATAGACACTATGTCACTTTATCGCATTGGAAAAAACTAGACTATGTACCTAACCTTTTCAGTAGATTCTCCCTGAGAAAGGGTTACTATTTATTCCGTTCCAAGGGACCAATTCCGTTCGTAAGAACAAAGAGAAACAGATCTATTCTATATCCGATAAGTACCAATACGCAATGGGGGGGATTGGTCCCATTTTGGGGAACAAATACATAAAATTCGAAAGACCGACTCGTTCGGTAAAAGTTTTCTCTCCGCCCTGTCGTCCTCTACGAACCTTCCAATTTTAGTTATGTATAAAATAGAATAAACAGGAAAAAAAAGATGATGAATTTTACGTTTCCATATTAAAGTGAAGTATAGTACTTCATTTTTTCTTTAATTTAATGCCCATTGGTGTTCCTAAAGTACCTTTCCGGAGCCCTGGAGAGGAAGATGCAGTTTGGGTTGACGTATAGTGCGACTTGTCAGACATATTGGGTCATATGGGATTTACCCGTTCTCTCCCGATCGAGATATCCTCTGTTTCGCCCAAGAAATATTGATTGAACCATCAATCGTTCGGAGCGTGAAGTGCAATTAGATCAATTTATATTGTGGGGATCAATATTATCAATTAGAAGAATTTATGGTTGACTTAAACCGATAAAATAAAGTATACAGGCTCTGTTCAGAAAATACCAAATTGGTAATATATGTACGATTACCGCTTGTATCATAAACGATTCTTATACTTACTATACTATATATAATATAGGCTATACTATTAATATAGGATACTTAAGAAGTGATCTCAAACTACCAATCAATGGAGTAATATGAGAAATAGTTTGGGGGAAGGAGGGCACGAAACGAATAAAAAAAAGAAGCGGTACTGAGCTCATTTGTCCTCTATGTGCAAATGGAATTCGGACAAATCTTTACCCGGAGTAGAGCATGAACCTAAAAAAAAAGAGTTGAAAGGACCTATTAAGGAACAAGAAAATAACATCGTGATTGGAATCTTGATGAAACAATACATCAATGAAGGGTTAGTTCAAAAAAAAAAAAAGTTCCGAAAAGTTCTTTTTTTTTTTTACTATAACAGGGTAAAAAAAAATGAGGCCCTCCCCCCGAAAAAAGAAAGAAATAGGACTGAAATCGACACATTGATTCTTTTTTTTTCGCAATTTTTTTGAACCGTATGCATCCAAAGGTGCGTGTACGGTTCCTAAGGGATAAAATTTTGTCCTAATCAACCGACTTTATCGAGAAAGATTACTTTTTTTAGGACAAGAGGTTGATAGCGAGATCTCAAATCAACTTGTTGGTCTTATGGTATATCTCAGCATAGAGGATGAGACTAGAGATCTTTATTTGTTTATAAACTCCCCCGGTGGATGGGTAATACCAGGAATAGCCATTTATGATACTATGCAATTTGTGCCACCCGATGTGCATACAATATGCATGGGATTAGCCGCTTCAATGGGATCTTTCATTCTGGTCGGAGGAGAAATTACCAAACGTCTAGCATTCCCTCACGCTTGGCGCCAATGAGTTTAAAAAAAAAAAATAAGCAGACTATGCCTTCGCCATATCGAATATGAATAATAAGTAATAATAGCATGGCACTTCGAGTTCGATATGAACAAACTATTATTGTTTTTTCATAACATGAGATTTTGTATCGAAATAGTAGTATGAAACAAGGGTTATTTCCGATTTGATCTTATTCATATATGTCGGGAATACATTTCAGCGTCACAAACCATTTTTCTTACAAACAAGAAGTCTCTTTCTTATATTTATGTTATGAAAGAAAGAGTACTAAAATAAAACAAAAAAGATCATTTTTACTTATTTAATCGTATAAGAAAGAAACTTTGGGATTGCTCAATCACAGACGAAATAAAATAAAAAATATATAAAGCAACAGAACCATCATAGTATTTTTTTTACTTCGACGAAAAAAAAGGTGGTAAATAGATCCTGGATCGGATGGATTCTATTTCTTTCTTCTAAGGAAGGGAGGAAAAAAGAAATTCCATTACAGAGCCGTATGCAATGCAAAAAAAAAAGATGCCCGTACGGTTGTTCAATTCTATTTTTTTTTTTTTTTTCTTCTTGTTATTTTATTGTTTTATCCCTTATTCTAATCCCATTATGCGAGATAGAAGAACCGTTCATGATGTTATATCAATATCATCAGGGTTATGATTCATCAACCTGCTAGTTCTTTTTATGAGGCACAAGCAGGGGAATTTATCCTGGAAGCGGAAGAACTACTGAAACTTCGCGAAACACTCACAAAGGTTTATGTACAAAGAACTGGCAACCCTTCATGGATTGTATCCGAAGACATGGAAAGAGATGTTTTTATGTCAGCAGCGGAAGCCCAAGCTTATGGCATTGTTGATCTTCTAGCGGTCGAAAATTAAAATACCGGGGATTTCGTGTAAATCCACAATTCTATTTCAAACCATAATTCGAATTTTCCGCGATTTGCTATTGAATAGAAAAAATTCATAATCATCAATCATCAGGTTAAGATCGATCTAAACCAACCCATTCTATATATATATGACATGCCAACTATTAAACAACTTATTAGAAACGCAAGAAAGCCGATAAGAAATGTCACGAAATCTCCCGCTCTTCGAGGATGTCCTCAGCGTCGAGGAACATGTACTAGGGTGTATGTGCGACTCGTTCAGATCATGAGCTTCGAATAAATGAGACAATTTTTCCAGTATCAATGACCGGTACCCATGAATAGGATAGGTAGAGTGGCAGAACGCCGTTTACTATCTCAAAACGAAGATCTATCATATACCTATCTGTGTATGGAATTTTTGGTTTCCATTGGTGCAAATCCAATCAACTCGATTTGAGATGAGAAGCAAGTCCCCATCGGTAACAAATGGTTATCCATTAAGCGGGGAAAATGCTATTATAAGAAGCAAAGAGCTTATACTCCCATTCTTGAAAGAACGGACTAACAGGGTCAGCTACCTAGCCAACTTTCATAATTAAATACCGTCACTGTATGGATAGTTCTTATTGTGAAAAGACCTATTACTCTATAATTGATGGGTAGAGCCAAAAAGTGTGAACTATACAAGTAAACAATAACATTTTTTTTTTTATGAGAGAAGAGGCTCCGGTGTATAGAGAGGACCTGACCGTTTAAGAAGTCACCGTAGAAACGAAGGAACCCGCTATTTTTTTTTGTATCGATAGAATTTATTATTTCCAAGTGAAATGATGCCTTGAAGGAATAAAAAATCGTGGTTGGGAAGGTTATAGAAGCAAAAGCCATTGGAATATATATTTTATATATCGGAATAATCCGTTTTGTTATTAATCAACCGGTAGGGGAAAAAGGAATAACTGAAAGACGAGAAATCCATTAGTTATTCATTAAAATGAAAGTTTAATTTGATTCAATGACCAGAGTTAGACGAGGATATACAGCTCGGAGACGTCGAACAAAAATGCGTTTATTTGCATCAACCTTTAGAGGTGCTCGTTCAAGACTTACTCGAACGACTATTCAACAGAAAATGAGAGCCTTAGTTTCCTCTCGTCGGGATAGAGGCAGGCAAAAGAGGGATTTTCGTCGTTTGTGGATCACTCGTATAAATGCAGTAACTCGTGAGAATGGGGTATTCTATAGTTATAGTCGATTCATACACAATCTGTACAAAAGGCAATTGCTTCTGAATCGTAAAATACTTGCGCAAATAGCTATATCAAATAAAAATTGTCTTTACATGATTTCCAATAAGATTTTCAAAGAAATTCTAAAATAAAATAATATACTGGAATGATTGAAAAAGAATTCCCCGGAGAACGAAACTCCGGGAAAATCGAATAAAAAGAAATTAAGATAAGATAAGTAGTAGGAATGGACGAATATGTTTCAATCAAAAAAAAAAAGATTTCTTCTTCCCCCATTTTTTTTTTCTAACACAACAATCAAATCTAGATTTGAGGCCTTTTTCGAACAAAACATCAATCTGAGCCTAAGTTCCTATTGGAATTTTGGGTCAATTGAGAATGAGGAGTGTTCCTATTTATTTCTGGTTCTAGGACCGGTCGATCCAGGGATCGGCTCGGGTTTCTCAAATTGTTTCTCATTATTAAGAAAAGGTAACAAAGATAAAATACGAGCTTGTTTTATAGCAATAGTAATTAATCGTTGTTGTTTCAAGGTCAATTTATTCACTCGCCTAGATAATATTTTTCCCTGTTCACTAATAAATCGACTAATTAAACTCATGTTTCTATAATCGATTCGATCCCCCGGCCCAATTGGGGGCAAACGCCTACGAAAGGATCTCTTGTATTTACGAAAAGGTTGCTTTTTTTTATCCATGGTTTATTCCTTATCTCAAAAATTCAAATTCTTTATTCATTTCCTAAATAGGGTTTCATTTTTTTTTATATATATATATATATATATTTTTTTATTATTTTTTTATTATATATATATATATGCATATATGTTATGCATATATGTTAAGTTTTTCCTCTTAATCACACATGTTCCTTTCGATCTATTTCTTTATTTCCCCATGAATCGTATGCTTGTGACAATAGGGACAAAATTTTGTCAATTCTAGTCGACTGGGTGTATTGTGGCGATTCTTTTGAGTAATATATATAGAAATCCCCGGCGATTCTTTATTGACAACATTTCGGACACAACTGGTACATTCCAAAATAACTATGACTCTGACATCTTTACCCTTGGGCATGAACCTAACCTCCTTTGAATTTTGGATCGACTTAACTTAACACTTACATTTTCAACCCGCGCTGAAGAATAAGAAAAGAACAAAAAAAATTCATAGAAGATAGAAGTTACTAACTAGAAATGCAATTTCTAAAGATTTAGATTTCGTTGTAATTAATATTATATTAATATTAATTAATAGTCTAATAATAGACTAATAATTAAGTAATACAATTTGTTTCTAACTATCAATTATTCCTATCCTAATCTCCGTATTTCATTTAAGTATCTTCTTTCTATACTATACTATGATTTCGTGGAGCCTGCACTGGGCCCGGGCCCAGATTTCCATTTCCGTTCTTCAAAATTCGATCTTAGATCACCAAATTTTTTCTGAGGGTCAATACACTTTTTTTTTTGATTTCTCTTTCCTTCCTACCCTAAAGAGCCGAAAAAGAGGGGCTAAATTTTAGTCACGTCACTTCTTCTGCATTTTTTTGCATATTAATAACGAGAATTAAAAAAAAGGGAATGATAAGGCATCCGGGAATAAACGATTAATTTCTATCAATAGACCTGCTAAAGATCCAAACCATAGAGTAGTTAGCACGGGCGCCACGGAGAGATATGTTTTTATATCTCGCATTGAAAGTTCTCCTTCTTTATTGTAATACATATATGGTCAGATACTGTAGTTACTGAGCATTACCAATAAATATTCATTCTTATTTGTATGTTAGGTTTCAGATGTATTGTATACAATTCTTTTATTATATGATATTATATGAAACCAAAAAGAAGAAATAGCAAGAAATTTGTATAAAATTCTATATAGATATATCTATATAGATATATATGGAGGAGAAAATAACGATGTGGAAAACAAGACGGGGATTTTGTACAATGACGCTATACAACAATTTTCAAAAGGGATGTAGCGCAGCTTGGTAGCGCGTTTGTTTTGGGTACAAAATGTCACGGGTTCAAATCCTGTCATCCCTACCTATTACTTCTCCTATGGACAGTAACGAGGGATTAATTTAGATCAATTAAAATTGGACATAATTTACATTTTATGTATACTACATGTATATGTATGCAAGCAAAAAGTTTTGGGGTACAAAAAAATCCTTTTCTTTACAGCCGTGTTTCCTGTCATAAGAAAGCGCTCTTAGTTCAGTTCGGTAGAACGCGGGTCTCCAAAACCCGATGCCGTAGGTTCAAATCCTACAGAGCGTGATTCTGTTTAGGTTATGTTGAATCACACTAAAATAACTTAACAAGGTTGAATTGCAACTTGAATTTGACCTCCTGCAAGAGGAGGTCAATCAAAAAAGAAATGTTACTCAATCAAAGGTCCAACTGATCACCGCGTCTGTATTGTAAATATGCAGTTACGAATAATCCTGCCAAAGTAATAGGAATTAGACCTAAGACGATTCCAAATAGAAAAACTTCAATCATTTTGATT